TGAGCAGCAAAAGGTGTTCCTCTTCTTGGACCCCTGAATCCACAAGTACCTGCGGAGGACCAAGAAATCACCCGCCCCCGTACATCTGTAACGGTTACAATGGTATTGTTGAAACTCGCTTGAACATGAATAACTCCCTTCGGTATTCTACGTAGATTTTTACGTGAAACACGACGTGTATATTTACGTGAACCAAATCTTAATACAGGTGTTGCCATATTTTTTCATTTCACAAGAAATATATGGATATATCCATTTCATGTCAAAAGGGACGCCCCCTTTTTTTCAACTCCTTGGAAGTGCCTTTTACTCGAGTAAGATCATCCTTGTCTTTGTTTATGCCTTCGTTTGGAACAAATTACTATAAGTCGTCCCCTCCTACGGATTAGTCGACACTTTGCACAAATTTTACGAACAGAAGCCCTTATTTTCATAGTTGTTAGTCCTTAATTCTGTGAATCTACTTAATTGTTGGTTGTTGGACGAAAAAGGGGTTCTTGATTTTTTTGAATCTTGAATTGTATTTTCGTGAAAGGAATGTTGAAATTTAAAAAACCGCTTGCTCATTTGAATCCTTGTTATGGAGTCTATAAAATGGCTGGCCCCCGATTAACTTATACCTAAGAACTTGCTACAAATTTTACTTTTCTTATAGGTATACCTATACAAAAATATGTCTAATCCTTTCAGAAGCACGACCTAAAATTAACAAAATCTTGAGTATCTAAACAAACTCGAACCATGCCCCTCGGAAGTGATTCAGAAATCAAACTTTCATTAATTCATTTTTTTCTTTAATTTCATTCGAGGTAAAACATGCTAAACTTTTGAATTTTGAGCAGGGGTATTATTACAAAACCCCCTTTTTCACAAATGGTAAGTTACGGATATCAAATTTTCATACTTGAAGGATTACCATATATAACACAAAATTTCTCCGCCGATTCTTTTTAGTCGAGCTTCTCGGTCTGTCATTATACCTTGAGAAGTCGAAAGGATTACAATTCCTATTCCACCTAAAATTCGTGGCATTCGTTGAGAGTTAGAATAGATTCGTAGACCCGGTCGACTGATTCTCTTTAAATTTAAAATGCTTTTATAGGATTCTTTCTTATTTCGTTTATGTTTTAGGGTTAAAATCAAAAAATATTGGTTGTTTTCTCGATGTTTCCTTACGTTTTCGATAAAACCCTCTCGTAAAAGTATTTTAACAATGCTTTCGGTGATGTTAGTCGATCCTATACGAACCGTTCCTTTTCTATTCATCTCAGCATTTCGTATAGAGGTTATTATATCAGCAATAGTGTCTTTCCCCATGATAAGTTAAAATTCCTTCTTGTTCTATAATTTTGATATAATCAACATGTTCTTTTTCTTTTATTTATATATAGATATAGACGAATTCGATATTAATATATAAATGAAATTATTACTCTTTTATTATTAAGGGGTATATGCGTGATACACAATCTATTAATTCATTTTATTTAAAAACTTTTTTTTGAATCCTATATTAAACTATCGATATTTAGGTCTTATATTACCTCAGGAGCTAATGAAACTATTTTAGTAAAGTTTAATTGTCTCAATTCCCGTGGGATCGCCCCAAAAACGCGAGTTCCTTTTGGATTCCCTTCTTGATCAATGACAACTGCGGCATTGTCAGCATATCGTATTATCATCCCATTGTTACGTTTGAGTTCTTTACAAGTACGTACAATTACCGCTCTGACCACTTCTGATCTTTCTAGAGGAGTCTTTGGTATTGCTTCCTTGATTACAGCAACAATAACGTCACCAATATGAGCATATCGGCGATTACTCGCTCCTATTATTCGAATACACATCAATTTTCGAGCCCCGCTGTTGTCTGCTACATTCAAATAGGTTTGTGGTTGAATCATATCATTTTTTTGTATCTCTTCTTTTAATGCAAAGGACGAAGTAAAAAAATATTGTTTGTCAAAAAAAGAAAACTTCAAATCTTTTTATCCTTAAATGTTATTTAGCCTTTTCATTCCATATTCCTATTCCGAAATAATGAATTGGGTTTTTATAGGCATTTTTGATGCCGCTATTGAAATAGCTTTTCTGGCGATCTTTTCGGGTACACCACCCATTTCATAAAGGATTTTACCTGGTTTAACCACAGCTACCCAATACTCTGGGTTTCCTTTCCCAGAACCCATGCGCGTTTCCGCAGCTCTTACTGTAACTGGTTTGTCCGGAAATATACGTACCCAAATTTTTCCCCCACGTCGTACATTTCGTGACATTGCTCGTCGCCCTGCTTCTATTTGTCTAGATGTGATCCAAGCGGGTTCAAGTGTTTGAAGAGCATATCTGCCAAAACAAATACGATTCCCACGAGAAGATCTTCCTTTTAGTCTTCCTCGATGTTGTGTACAAAATCTGGTTCTTTTTGGGTTATAGTTGATGGGTTTTTTCTAAATTCGAAATTCCATCTCTACTACAGAACTGAACGTGAGAGTTTCTTCTCATACAGCTCCTCGCGAATAAAAGTACTAAAAAGCTTGTCTTACTATATAGATGTAGTTAATGATTAATCCTGGTCTTTTTTTTTTATACGATCTATTCTAAATTTGTGTATGTATTTTTCAAAACGAAATCCAATAGGAAGTCTATTTAGATTTATTTAAAAATAACGTAATATAATTATCTCGAATGTCGTTTTTGTTAGAGTTATAATATCCTAACAAATCCGTTTTTTCTTTTTTTTTTCGTATTTTATTACTTTTTTATAAAAAAAAATAATTTATTCGCTGGCGAATATTTACTCTTTCAATATCTATTTAAGTTTGATGTTTATCCCACGAGGTCGCAGAATCAAAATCATAATAGATAAGAAAGTTTATGGTTTATTCCGCCATCCTGTCCAATGAATTACTAAGATTTTTTTCAATAGAATCCTCCATATTCATGGGTTCCGTCGTTCCCATCGCTTCGTGATTAATCATTAGGCCCGAATTCTACAATGGAGCTCTTACATGAAATTTTTCATTTCATTTTTTTTTAGTCAATTTTCTCAGTTTTTATTGGCTCAAGGCTCTTAATTTTTTGTTTTCGGAACAGATTTATCTAATTATTATGAATGAATCTGTATTGATGCGTTATTACATTGCTTTTCTTACAGTGACCTCATAGACTTTACAAATTGGAATTATATATCATTAATATGAAAATTTTTCTCTCTTTCTTTCATCCTTCCATTTATCCGCATACTTTTCGATTATCTTTCATAACTGAATAATCATATTTGTTATTCTTTTTTTATTTTTTTTATTCCGTTGCTACAATTATATGATCAGTCTATCATATCTTGACTTATTTATTTGGATCCAGATAATACGAAGCAATGAGTTGCTTAGGTTATTTATTAATGCTATAGTTATTAGTTGCTCTTAATAGGCAAGTTTTTTTTTCTTAATCTAATCGAATCCTAAACCAACGAGTCACACACTAAGCATAGCAATTATATCAAAGTAGTTTTGATGGAAACTTTTATTCAACCTTATAGAATTGCTGGTTTTTTTCTTAAAAAAAAAAAAAAAAGACTGCAATTTTTTATTGCTGTATAGTGTTACACTACAGAGTTTGAGTTTTTTATCGTTGGATAAAATGTAAAGACAAATAAAGTTTCTTTATTCTTCGTCTACGAATATCCAAATTTTGATTCCTAAGACCCCATAAATAGTTCGAACTGTATAGGAACAATAATCAATTTTAGCTTCAATTGTTTGTAAAGGAACTCTGCCTTCTCGGATCCATTCAACACGTGCAATTTCTTTTCCGTCGAGACGTCCTGCAATTTGTACTTGAATTCCTTTTATATTCGTCTTTTCCGTTAATTCAATAGCTTTTTTCATTGCTTTTCGAAAAGAAACGCGGTTTTTTAATTGGCCAGCTATAAATTCTGCAAGAATATTAGGATGGCCATACGGATTGGAAATTCTGGTAATAGCAATGTTGAGTTTTCTATTGGCACAATTAAGTTCTTTTTGAACATTCATCTGTAATTCTTCAACTCTTCGGGATTTATCTTCAATTAATAATTTCGGAAATCCCATATAGATTATGATCTGAATGAGATCGATTCTTTTTTGAATTTCGATACGTGCAATTCCCTCCATACCAGAGGATATTCTTATATTTTTTTTGACATAATTTTTAATACAGTCTCGTATTTTTTTATCTTCTTCTAAACCTTCAGAATACTTTTTTGGTTGTGCAAACCAAATAGAATGATGACTTTGGGTTGTACCAAGTCTGAAACCAAGTGGATTTATTTTTTGTCCCATAGGCCTCCACTACTATATGTATCATAACATGTTAGATTGATGTTTTCATTGCTGCATCCAGGTTTTTTTAAATACATGAAATATTCTTTATATTGTTGATAGACAGATATATCTTCCAATACGAGAGTTATATGACAAGTGGATCTTTTTATTGGGTAACTTCGTCCTCGGGCACGAGGTTTTAATTTTTTCACAGTATTTCCTTGGTTAACTTCCGCTTTACTAATGACTAAATGGGTTTCTTTGAAACCCTTATTGTGACTAGCATTTGCTGCTGCAGAATAAACCAATTTAAAAATTGGATAACATCCTCGATAAGGCATAAGTTCTAATATCATAAGTGCTTCTTCGTAGGAACGTCCACGGATTTGATCAATTACTCTCCGGGCTTTGTGGGCAGACATAGATATATATTGCCCTAAAGCATATACCTCCGTATATGATTTATTCTTTCTTTTCTTTATCATAAGGTTTACCTCTCACTAAAAATCAATCAATATTCATTTTTTTTTATTCATTTAATTAACGACGAGATCTATTATCATTTTTCGCATGTCCTTGAAAATTTATAGTAGGTGAAAACTCTCCTAATTTATGTCCAACCATAATATCCATGATAAAAACGGGTAAGTGTTCCTTTCCATTATGGATAGCGATAGTATGGCCAATCATTGCGGGTAT